AAAGAGGATTATTAAAAAAATCAATACATAGGATAAATATAAGAATAGATAAGAAGAGATCCTACTTCCACCTATATATTTTGTTACTTCTCCTACAAAGAAACTTGTAATACCTACTCCATTTGTAATTCCATCAATGATTCGTTTATCAAAAAAATTCGTTTGTTTTGCTAATCTTCTTATACTTTCAATTAAAGATGTTTTAAAAAAAGCATCTATGTAACCACGATTATATGACCAATTATATACAAAATTTATTAGTTTTTCCCAATGAATTCGTTTCGAATTCCATTTTTGAAATAAATTAAGTAAGGTTAAATTTAATAAAGATGAATAAAAAGGCTTATATAAACAGTATGCTATAAATATTCCAAAAAAGGCTATACTGACGGAAAAAGTGGCATTTCTGAAAAATTCATACCAATCCACAAAATTTTCTGAATTTTGATGCAAAAGATTTATCGATGGCGTGAATAATTTTGATAATATATCAAAGTCTATTCCTTCTTGATTGAAAGGAATTCCTATGGCTCCAATAAACAAAGTAAATAAAAGCAATACAAGCATAGGAAATAGAATAGTATTGTCTGATTCATGGGGATAATAGAAAGTTCTGGTATTAAGTCCAAAATTTTCAACAGTAATAAAAGTTTGATTTCTTACATTATTACTAATTTTATATGTTTTCTTGCAAAAAAAAGAAGCTCTTTTCGTATTATTCATTGTTAATAATGGTACTAACCCAAAATTTCTATTAAGTTTTTTTTCTTCTTCTTTACCCCATAAAGAGATTGAATAGAAGGAGCCACTTTTTTTTCCACTGTAATTTATAAAATAAGTGTTTAAATGTCCTTCAAAAGTAAGTAAATAAATCCGAAACATATAAAATGCGGTTAATCCCGCTGTTGAACAAGCTATTATTGCAAAAATTGGCGAAAACAACAAACTATCATTAAGAATTTCATCTTTAGACCAAAAACAAGCAAGGGGGGGAATACCACAAAGAGAAAGTGTTCCTATCAAAAAGGCCGTTTTTGTAATCGGCACATGTTTTGTCAAACCACCCATAAGAATCATATTCTGACTTTTATCGGGAGAATAGCCAACTATAGCTTCCATTGAATGAATAATGGATCCAGATCCTAAAAACAACAAAGCTTTCGAATAAGCATGAGTAATCAAATGAAATAAAGCGGATCGATAAGACCCCATACCTAGAGCTAACATCATATAACCCAGTTGAGACATTGTAGAATAGGCTAAACCTCGCTTAATGTCTTTTTGAGCAAGAGCTAAAGTGGCTCCTAAGAGTACTGTTATTATACCTATCAAAGATATTATATACATTATAGGGGGGATAACTATAAAAAGAGGAAGAAGACGAGCTACAAGAAAAATTCCCGCCGCTACCATAGTCGCAGCATGTATAAGAGCTGAAATAGGAGTAGGTCCCTCCATGGCATCAGGTAACCATACATGAAGAGGAAATTGTGCGGATTTAGCAATAGGACCCACAAATAATAGAAATGCACACAAAGTAAGGAATAAGAGATTTACTCTATTATTTAAAATTAAATTATTAAATATTTCGAACAAATCCTGAAATTCGAAACTTCCTGTTATCCAATAAAGACCCAAAATTCCTAATAATAAACCAAAATCCCCTACACGATTAGTTACAAAAGCTTTTTGACAAGCATTCGCTGCAATAGGTCGTGTGAACCAAAAACCTATTAATAAATAAGAACACATTCCAACTAATTCCCAAAAAAAATAAACTTGGATCAAATTAGAACTAGTAACTAATCCTAACATTGAAGTATTAAAAAAACCCATATAAGCAAAAAACCTCAGATATCCTTGATCATGCGACATATAATTGTCACTATAAATAAGAACCAAAATACCAACAGTTGAAATTAATATTAACATAATAGAAGTAAGTGGATCAATAAAGTAACCGAACTCAAAAGAAAATTCATTATTTATGGTCCAAGACCATACATTTTGATGAATGCAACTTACAAAAATTTGTTGAATAGATAGATAGAGTGAAAAGATCAAAACTATACTTAACAAAAAAATACTCAGAAAAGTCCACATACGTCGAAGGTTTTTTGTTGCTGTCGGAAAAAGGAGAAGTCCAACTCCTAGTAAAATAGGTACTGGAAGTGGAATGAAAGGGAGAATCCATGAATATTGATATGTATGTTCCATAAAATAAAAAATCCTTTTTATTTTATTCTTAAATTTATTATTTCTTATTCACTGGTTTGTATATATATATTTTTTTTTCAAAGGGTACAATAAAAAAGGACGCGATTTCATTCAAACCTAAATAGACATTTTTTCTAATTAGTATAATTCTTCAGAAATCTTTGAAAAGAAATATATATTCAAATCAAAAAATTAGAAGTGATTCAATAATATTGCTAAGTTACTGTCAAAAAAAATTATTTGTCTTTTTTTTTTTTATTACTACTAAATAAAATTGTGATTTTATACAGATACAGAAAAAGTTAATTAGAATTCCGTATTACAATAATTTATATACATATATTAAGAATAGAACAAAGATTTACACGAAAAAAAACTACTTAATATTTATTATATAAAAAATATAAAAAAAACTTTACTTAAAACAAAGTTATTTGAGTTTGATTATTTAGAATAATTAAGGAATGAATTTGAATTCTGGAATTTAGTGATTATCGTCCAGTACACTAAGTGAGCTTTTTTTATTTGCAAGAAAGATTATTATAATCGATATTTTTTTTACATATGATCTGAAGAAATCTCATAATTTTTTTTGATAATATAATCTAAAAGTATAGATTAATTAAATAAGCACTCTCGTACGGATTTCAAACGTTAAATAAAAAAAATTTACTAACCAAATAAAAAAAGGTAAAAAACCGTCGGGTTTTAAACTTTTGAATATCTTTTTTGTTTTGAAAATAATATATAATAAAATTTGAAAGAAAAAAAACTCGATATGGAGTAAGAAAGAATAATAAATGTCTTTGACATCCAATTATACCACTGAAAAACTTTTTTTTTTCATTTTTGAATGGCAGTTCCAAAAAAACGTACTTCTATCTCGAAAAAGCGTATTCGTAAAAAAATTTGGAAAAGGAAGGGATATTGGACATCCTTGAAAGCTTTTTCATTAGGGAAATCACTTTCTACAGGTAATTCCAAAAGTTTTTTTGTACAACAAAATAAATAAAAAAAAACACTATAATAATTAGAATTAGCCTAACTTAAAAAAATGTTAGAATACATATAACAAAATAGGAACCAAAAGAAAAAAAAAAAGACAATATCAATATATAGATAAAAAAGAAAGGTTCACATTTTTTTAGTTCTAAAAACGGGATTCTTTTTTTCCCCATCACTACACTACCGTGATGCACTAATAAATAAAGATCTTTTATTTCCTCTTAATGAGGAAATAAAGGATCTTTAAGCCAAATTAATGGGTTCTTCAAATTAATTTTAAGTGAAAAAAAAAATATCAAGGGCAAAAAGTAAATTTAAAAAATTTCAAATAACTCAGATAAAAAAAAAGATCTTAATTGAATTAAAACCCCCAATACCTATTGAAATTGAAACAAGTTTTTATTCATTAAATCAATTGTGAATTCCAGTCAATTGACTTCTTTATTTAATTTTTGATCTCCACGATTGAATATTGAATAAAAACTTGTTAGTATTGTTTTGAACAAGTTGCCGCTATGGTGAAATTGGTAGACACGCTGCTCTTAGGAAGCAGTGCGATAGCATCTCGGTTCGAGTCCGAGTAGCGGCATAAGATCTTATAAAAGAGATATTATAAGTCTTATAAGAAAAAAGGGTTTATAAGAAAAAAATACCCGACTTTTTTTTTTCTAAAATCGGGTAAAACCTAGTATTAATTTATGAATTTTTAACAAATTTTTTATGATTTTTTCAATTTTAGAGCATATATTAACTCATATATCTTTTTCGGTCGTTTCTATTGTACTGACAATTTATTTTTTAACTTTAGTAGTTAATTTAGATGAAATTATAGGATTTTTTGATTCATCAGATAAAGGAATCGTAATTACATTTTTTGGTATAACAGGATTATTATTCACTCGTTGGATTTATTCAGGACATTTTCCATTAAGTAATTTATATGAATCATTAATTTTTCTTTCGTGGGCTTTTTCAATTATTCATATGGTTTCCTATTTTAATAAAAAACAGAAAAATCACTTAAACGCAATAACTGCGCCAAGTGCTATTTTTATTCAGGGTTTTGCTACTTCAGGTCTTTTAAACAAAATGCCTCAGTCTGCAATATTAGTACCAGCTCTCCAGTCCCAGTGGTTAATGATGCACGTAAGTATGATGATATTAGGCTACGGCGCTCTGTTATGCGGATCATTATTATCAATAGCTCTTCTAGTGATTACATTTCGAAAAGTAAGACCTTCTTTTTGGAAAAAGAATATCAAAAAAAAAAATTTACTAAATGAATTATTTTCTTTTGATGTACTTTACTACATAAATGAAAGAAATTCTATTTTACTACAACAAAACAGTAATTTTAGTTTTTCTAGAAATTATTATAGATATCAATTGATTGAACAGTTAGATTTTTGGAGTTTTCGTATTATTAGTCTTGGATTTATCTTTTTAACCGTCGGCATTCTTTCAGGAGCTGTATGGGCTAATGAGACATGGGGTTCATATTGGAACTGGGATCCAAAAGAAACTTGGGCATTTATTACTTGGACCATATTTGCAATTTATTTACATATTAAAACAAATAGGAATGTTAGGGGTATAAATTCTGCCATTGTGGCTTCGATAGGTTTTCTTTTAATTTGGATATGCTATTTTGGCGTCAATCTTTTAGGAATAGGTTTACATAGTTATGGTTCATTTACATCGAATTAAAGAAAATAGTAACAAAAAAAAGGAATCCAAATCCAAATAAAAAAGAATAGCATCTATATCTAACTTCATATAACTAATTTAGTAAATAATCAAGAACCTTTTGAATCAAGTAGTACAATGATTCAAAAGGTTCTCACAATACAAAGACCAAAGACTTCTGATTACAATTTAATTTAATGCTTTTTTTTATTTCCTGAAAACTATCCATAAAAATAATTAGATAAAATGGATTCGACCTTGTCACTTGCTAATGAGAGCACAAAATCCGGATAAACCCCAATACCAATTATGGGTAGAAGAATAGAGATTGAAAGAAATAACTCTCGGGGTCCGGAATCAAAAAAAGAAAATTTTTTGACATTAATTAACTTGTATCCATAGAACATTTGGCGTGACATAGATAATAAATATATAGGGGTTAATATCATTCCAATTGCCATTACAAAAATAATTAAAATTTTGGAAATTAAGAAATATTTTTGGCTGGTAATTATTCCAAAAAAAACGATGAATTCTGCAACAAAACCACTCATGCCCGGTAATGCAAGAGAAGCCATCGATAAAATAGTGAACATTGTAAATATTTTTGGAATGGAGATAGCCATTCCACCCATTTCATCAAGATAAACAAGCCGAATTCTATCATAACTCGTTCCTGCCAAGAAAAAAAGTGCAGCGCCAATAAATCCATGAGAGATTATTTGTAAAATAGCTCCATTAAGTCCAGGATCCGTTATAGAACTAATACCTATTATTATAAAACCCATATGAGATACAGAAGAATAGGCTATTCTCTTTTTTAAATTACGTTGACCGGGAGATGTTGAAGCTGCATAAATTATTTGGATTGTACCGACTACCAGCAACCAAGGAGAAAACATAGAATGGGCGTGAGGTAATAATTCCATATTGATTCGAACCAACCCATAGGCTCCCATTTTTAATAAGATTCCGGCAAGAAGCATACAGGTACTGTAATGTGCCTCACCGTGGGTGTCAGGTAACCAAGTATGTAAAGGTATAATCGGCAATTTGACAGCAAAAGCAATAAGAAATCCAATATAAAAAAGTATTTCGAGTGTGACAGGATAGGATTGATTAGCTAAGAGTTCTAAATTTAATGTTGGTTCGTTCGAACCATATAAACTTATACCTAAAACTCCTATTAATAAAAAAATAGAACTTCCTGCTGTGTATAAAATAAATTTTGTAGCTGAATACAGACGTTTCTTTCCACCCCACATGGCTAAAAGTAGATAAACGGGAATTAATTCTAATTCCCACATGATGAAAAAAAGTAGAAGATCCCGAGAAGAAAATGATCCTATTTGACCGCTGTACATTGCTAACATCAGGAAATGGAATAATCGGGAATCCCGAGTAACTGGAAAAGCCGCTAAAGTCGCTAAAGTAGTAATAAATCCCGTCAGTAAAATAGTTCCTATAGAAAGTCCATCTACTCCCATTCTCCAGTAAAAATTAAAAAAATTGATCCATTTATAACCTTCGGACAGTTGAATTAATGGATCATCCATTTTAAAATTATAACAAAAAGCGTAGGTCGTTAGAAGAAGTTCTAAGATACAAATGCATATAGTATACCATTTATTGACTTTATTTCCCCTATGCGGGAGAAATAACATTAACGAACCAGCAGATATTGGAAAAATAACAATTATTGTTAACCAAGGAAAATCATTCGTGGTAAAGACAAGATACACCAGGTCCAAAGAACGCGTACTCAAAAAAAATATATATAAATAAAAAAATATAATTTAACTTTTTTGAGTACGAGTACTTGTCAATAAAAAAAATAAAATGTATTCCAAATTTATTCAAATGAGGTTTTCGGTAACGTATCAATAAGCTAGACCCATACTTCGAGTTGTTTCATGCCATAAATAAACTCGAACGCTCAAAAAATCCGTTGGACAGGCGGATTCACATCTCTTACAACCAACGCAGTCCTCGGTTCTTGGGGCGGAAGCTATTTGCTTAGCTTTACATCCATCCCACGGTATCATTTCTAATACGTCTGTAGGGCATGCTCGAACACATTGAGTACATCCTATACAGGTATCATAAATTTTTACTGAATGTGACATAGGATCGATAGTTTTTTGAATGTCATAAATTTTCAATCTAGTAAACTTCTAACTGAATGATATATGAAAATACTAGATGAAGCAATAATTTCCTTTAATAGAATTTTTGTAATGAATTCTGGCTCAATTGATAAAAAAATGGGGCTAAAATACTTGGATTTCTTAGATTTTCACAAATATAAACTAGTGGGTCATAACCTATTATATATCCAAATTGGAATCTATAATTTTGTTATTTATGCTACTTATTTAATAAGGTCGATTGGTTGATGCGAGTCGATTTTCTGTTACGATAAATTGACGAGACTATAGCTAATCCAATAGCTGCTTCAGCAGCTGCAATTGCTATAACAAAAATGCAGAAAATATCCCCTTTTAGTTGGGAATTATCAAAAAAATCAGAAAATGTTACGAAATTCATATTAACTGCATTGAGTATAAGTTCAAGACACATAAGAGCCCTAACCATATTTCGACTAGTGATCAATCCATAAAGACCAATCAAAAATAAATAGGCACTCAAAACAAGTATATGTTCGAGTATCATTCAGCAACTCCTTATCAATTTTGATTCATTTCAATATGAAAAATAATTCACCGGATTCAATCACCTAGAATATAACAAAAAAATACGAATAAAAACTGGATTAGGTAAAAAAAAATTCAAATATATATCAAATATAAAAATTGATATTTAAAATATGAAATAGTATTCAATCAAATTTAATTGAATGAACGGAAAAATCATAACATACGCAAAGTTTTCTTTTGTCTTTACAAATTCGAATGGTTTTTATTGACGAGCCACAGAAATTGCACCTATCAAAGCAACTAAAAGAATTATTGAAATGAGTTCAAATGGAAGAAAAAAATCTGTTGATAAATGAATTCCTATTTGTTGACTATTACTTATTAAATCTTGCTCTAGAATCTGGTTTAATCGTGTAGTCCAAATAACCCCGTACCATGACGTATCGAGAATAGTAGAAAGTAATGAAAAAAGAATAGTTGTACAAACCAACGAAGTAATCCCATTCCCAACGGTCCACAGATTGAAATCTGTGGAATATTCTGAATCATTCATGAACATCACAGCAAATATGATTAAAACATTTATGGCCCCTACGTAAATAAGGAGTTGTGCAGCAGCTACAAAATGGGAATTTGATAGAATATACAATAAAGATATACAAAAAAGAACAAATCCTAAGGAAAAGGCTGCAAATATTGGATTGGGAAGTAATACCACTCCCAGACCTCCTACTAGAAGACCGGATCCCAGAAAAACTAAAAGAAAATCATGTATTGGTCCAGGCAAATCCATTATATTATTAAAATAAGAAAAAATCGAAACCCTTTTCATGACCTTATTAATTTAACCGGGAAATTTGTTTTTAATATGTTTCTAATAGAGTGAAATTAGAATCTAATGGATATGAATTTATGTAGATACAATTATTAGACAGTTTCTCGTTTTTTATTCTAAAGTGTATTTTCAACCTATCTATTTCAAGAAAGGAATTACGAATATATTAAAAGAATGAGCCTTAATATTTAATATTATTATATAAATACAAGTTTTTAATTAAATTCTTTATATAATTCAAAAATTTTGAATTTTTTTAATCAAATTAATGGGTTTACCCATTTTTTGTTTGAGGTGAATTCAAAATTGTTCGAATAGTGTAATCGTCAATTACTGACATTGGTAAACGACCCAAAGCTATTTGATTATAATTCAATTCGTGACGATCATAAGTTGAAAATTCATATTCTTCAGTCATTGACAAACAATTTGTTGGACAATACTCAACACAATTACCACAAAAAATACAAATTCCAAAATCAATACTGTAATTAAGCAATCGTTTTTTTCGAATATTAGTTTCCAATTTCCAATCAACAACAGGCAGATCTATAGGACATACTCGAACACATACTTCACAAGCAATGCATTTATCAAATTCAAAATGGATTCGACCGCGGAAACGTTCGGATGTTATTAATTTTTCGTAGGGATATTGAATAGTTACAGGTAAACGATTTGTGTGGGATAAGGTAATCATGAAACCTTGACCAATATATCTTGCAGCTCGTAGGGTTTGTTGACCATAATTCATGAACCCGGTTATCATAGGAAGCATGTTGTAATTATCTATGAATAATTTTCTCTTTGTTTCTTTCTCTTGTTTAAAACAAATAATGAATATGTTGGATTCATTTTAAATTTAGAGTGAAAAGAGTTGGAAAGAAGTTGTTAATAATAGATTACCAAGGGAAATAGGTAAAAGAAATTTCCATCCAAGATTTAATAGTTGATCCATTCTTAGCCTAGGTAAAGTCCATCTTGTTGCGATAGAAATGACCAAGAACAAATAAGTTTTAGCTAATGTAATAAAGATACCAATTGTTGTTCCAAAAATTTGATCCCTTTGAAATAGCTCCAGAATAGATATATACGGAATAGAAATATTCCAACCGCCTAAGTATAGAACTGTTACAAATAATGAGGAAATTAATAGATTTAGATAAGAAGCAACGTAAAATAAACCAAATTTGATACCTGAATATTCAGTTTGATAACCTGCTATTAATTCTTCTTCCGCTTCTGGTAAATCAAACGGTAACCTCTCGCATTCTGCTAGGGAAGAAATTAGAAAAATGATAAAACCTATAGGTTGACGCCACAAGTTCCATCCCCAAAAACCATATTTTGATTGTGCCTCAATTATATCAACTGTACTTAAACTGTTAGATAATCCTAGTCGGTGATAACATTACTATTTTCACCGCTATTACAAAACCGTACATGAGGTCGTCGCCTCATACGGCTCCTCGGGGGCCATAAATAAATCTAAGGACCAGATTAGTATTATTTAGATGGATATGATGTGTTCTAAAATAGATTAAATAGAAATATATCTGAGGTCCCGAATTATACCAATGGAATTCTGTCTGCTCAAATTCTAAGAATAAAAAAAAAGCGCTTCGGAATTCATCTCATCCTTTACAAATTTTAATTTGTATTTGTTGAGTAATAACTAAATCCTTTAATAAAATACTCTTTGTAAAAATAGGTATTTAAGCTCATCGTGATTTTCGATTACGAAAAAGAATTAGACATCCTATTAGTTTATTATTCATGACAGAAATTCGATTTTATTTTCTAAATATATGAAAAAAAAAATATCCTTGTTTTGTTCCTATTCTTCTTTCTTTTTTAGAAAAAAATTATAAAAAATAAAGGATTATTTCGTTTCTGATAGTCATTCCATTTATCGGTGGATAGGAGCATACTCTGAATCGGAATCTTGGGGAGTACTGTCTGATCATTTCTACTAATTTCAAGCCCCAATTAACCTTCTTTTTTTTGTTATCTTATGTTATGCATAAATATCCTTTTCAATTTGGTTAATCTCTATTACAAATTCTTTGTGTATTTTGGTGTTTCTAACCATCCACTCACTTTTACCTAATTGCCGCTCACTTTGTATGTAATACATGTATGTTAATCTATATAACTGATAGTGAAAACGTCATACATACGGTTATTTAACCCGCTTCAAGCCAGGATGACTAATCACCCAACCTTGGGGTAAAGTGATTCTTACACTTATGTTTATTTCTATTTAACCTTTGTACATAGGAAATGAGACTCAATTTTTCTTTTGACTGCTAATTTCTGAGCAGTTTTTTTCACTCATATATAACTATCAAATTCCTTTTATTAAGATTAACTCCAAAGATAAATATATATTCCGTTTTTTAACTTATTTTTTAACTTATTCGTCTAGAAGAAAAGGAATAGTCAAAATAAACGTTTATGTTTCAACGAATCGCACGTAGAGATATTGATAAAACACATAGAGTTAATGGTATTTCATAACTAATAGATTGGGCAGCAGCCCGCAGACCACCTAAAAAAGAATATTTATTATTTGATCCATATCCTGACATAAGAAGTCCAATAGGAGCAATACTTGAGATGGCAATCCATAAAAAAATACCGATATTGAGATCTGCTAAAACAAGGTGATTGCTAAAAGGAATTACTGAATAACTTAGTAAAATTGAGATAACTGCTATAGATGGTCCAATACTAAATAAAGGAGTATTTCCTCTAGATGGACGAAGATTTTCTTTGAAAAGTAGTTTTGTCCCGTCGGCTAGAGCTTGAAGAATTCCCAACGGGCCAGCGTATTCAGGTCCAATACGTTGTTGTATCCCGGCAGATATTTCTCTTTCTAACCACACAATTACCAGTACACCTGTTATGATTCCCAATACAAGAAAAAATATAGGGACAAATATCCATATGAGTCCATAGACCTCTTTTAAAGATTCCAATCTAACAAAAGAATTGATAGTTTGGACTGCTGTTGCATAAATTATCATTTTAACGATCAACTTCTCCCATAATTATATCTATGCTACCGAGTATCGTCATAATATCAGCCAATTTCATTCTTTTAACTAGTTCAGGAAGAATTTGCAAATTAATAAAACCCGGTGGTCGGATTTTCCATCTCCAAGGAAAACCACTTTGATCTCCTATGAGAAAAATTCCCAATTCCCCTTTTGGAGCTTCCACTCTTACATAAAGTTCTTGTTTCGATAATTCAAAAGTAGGAGAAGGTTTTTTACTAATGAATCGATAGTCAAAATCATTCCATTCTGGATTCCTTTTTCTATCAAAGCTTCGGCTTTCTAAATTCTCATAGGGACCCCCCGGAAGTCCTTCCAGAGCCTGTTGAATAATTTTTATGGATTCTGTCATTTCGCTAAGTCGTACTAAATAACGAGCTAATGAATCCCCTTGTTTTTGCCACTGAATTTCCCATTCAAATTCATCGTAAGACTCATAACGATCAACTTTACGAAGATCCCATGGTATTCCGGATGCGCGTAGCATTGGTCCGGATAAACCCCAATTTATTGCTTCTTCCCCACCAATAATCCCAACTCCTTCAACCCGTTCTAAAAAAATAGGATTTCGTGTAATAAGTTTTTGATATTCAACAACTTCTGTTAAAAAATAATCACAAAAATCCAAGCATTTATCTATCCAACCATAAGGTAAATCAGCCGCTATTCCTCCAATACGAAAAAAATTATGCATCATTCTCATACCGGTGGCAGCTTCGAATAGATCATATACAAATTCTCGTTCTCTAAAAATATAGAAAAAAGGAGTCTGTGCACCAATATCTGCCATAAAAGGGCCGAGCCATAACAGATGAGAAGCTATACGACTCAATTCCAGCATAATTACTCTGATATAGCTGGCCCTTTTAGGAACTTGAATATTTCCCAATTGTTCTGGTCCATTTACTGTTATTGCTTCTGTAAACATAGTAGCTAAATAATCCCATCGCGTTACATAAGGTAAATATTGTATAATTGCTCGGTTTTCTGCAATTTTTTCCATTCCTCTGTGTAAATAACCCAATATGGGTTCACAGTCAACAACATCCTCACCATCTAGAGTAACAATTAAGCGAAGAACACCATGCATGGATGGGTGGTGAGGTCCCATATTGACTATCATAAGATCTTTTCCTGTAACTGGTCTCTTCATAAGTTTTTCCTTGATTCGTTCTGGCATGAATTAGATTGCTGAAAAATAAAAATTCAAGATCTAAAAAATTAACTAATTCACAATTTTTAAATTTAACGAGTTTTTAATTCCCGAATATTCAACTGATTAATTAATTCTTTATAACGTACTCTATTTTTTTTTGACAAATAAGCCAGCAGCCGTTGACGTTTTCCCAGAATTTTTCGTAGACCCCTCTGAGATAAATAATCTTTTCTGTGCAATTCTAAATGTGAAGTAAGTCTTCGTATCTTATTAGTGAAATTAAATACTTGAAATTCAACAGATCCCCTACTTTCTTCTTTTTGTTCTTGAAATGAAATGAATGCATTTTTTATCATAAAAAGAAATCCTTCCCCTTTTAATATGAATTGAAAGATATGAATTTTACTGATCAGTAATAATAATGGTAGTTTTTTTGTACAAGGATATGAATTTAATTATCAACTGAGGATTCTGTAAATTGATTTCTGGATCTACTCTGATTGGTATCTATGTCATTGATTAAATGAATCTGATTGAATTTAAAACAAACCCTCATATTTGTGCATACAGTTGGTTTCTTTCATATAACGTAACTTATATATTATATATAGTAAAAAGGATCTATCATTAATGAATTGGAAATCGCGTATACATGTGTATTCTTATCATACTGAAATGATTTCCGTTAGTAGTATTAAACCAATAGCGATTCATACAAGCTAAATCTTCTAATCTAAAATTGGGCCAAAGAAAGGATTTGAATTTAATTAGGTTATTTTTATCCTTATCAAGATCTTCCTTTTTATGCAAAACTGTGGTCAAGTTTTGAGTATTCTTATCAAATCTTGAATTTCTATCGCTCGCATTTTTTTTTTTTAAGTTGAAACAAATTAGAATTCGAAATTCTCTACGTCGTTTAGGGGATAGAATATTTTCAGGGACAAAAAAATCATAATTATTTTTTTTTCTATTTACAGCCTTGTTTTGATATTTTGTAATGGATTTTTCAATTTTTTTTTTGTATCTTTTACTTATTTTGTGTTTATTTTTCTGAACCAATGAAATACCTATGGTTCTATATATAATAAGTTGTCCATCGTTTTGTACAGATAAACGGACAGGTTCAATAATCAATATTCCTTTTTTCATCAATTTTGCCAAAGTGAAATTATTCTCAATCATTAGAATGTCTAGGCTCATCTCTCCTCTTTCAATAGAAGATATTGCGATTTCGTTTGGATTTTTTAGTCTAACCAAGAGACAGTATACTTTTACATTATTGAGAATTTTTTTATTAAAAAAACAATTCCATCGCAATTGAAAACGCGAATATCTTGTGAGAAATAAATCAAGTTGCACTTCTGTATTGCTTTTGTATTGTTTTTTATTTTTACGGTTTTTTATCGTCGATTCTGCATAAATTTCTTCAATAGTTTTTTCTTGGTTTAATAGAGCTAATTCAGGATTTATTTGTTTTTCGTTATCTGATTCAAGCTCTACTTCACCGGCCAATTCTTTTTCTTCGTTATTTAGATTATAAAATAGAAGGGATTCTTTTTCATTTGATGGTATAAAACTTGTTTTATTTCGAGTGATCTTTTTATTAATATTTATGTTTTCATTAAAATTAAAAAGAAGTAATTTGATTGGTATGACCCACGGTTTCGTTTTATATGTACTAGAAAATAATAAAAATTCTGGAAAGAAAAAAAATTCAAAATTTGTTATACAAGGACTTAGTATTTCTTCATTCATTCCCATCCAATCAAAAAATTTTCTTTTTTTGTTGGCAAGACCTGTTTTAGTGATTTTCTCAATTCTTTGATAATTCTGAACTGTAGTATTAATACATTTTTTTTTACTCTTGGTATCAACCCAAGGCTCAATATTGCCTTTTTTTGTAAACCAAAAGTTGAGAATTCTCCAATCCAAATATTTTCTATGCCGAATTTTCCCTGTACCCCGAATATTATATTTTTCTAGAAAACAAGAGACTAAACAATTATCTAGAGCAATGCCTATAGACATGTCAAATTTTTTTTCTGTAGAATTAATAGATTTGTAGCAAAAAAGATTATATATCGAATCTTTTTTTAAATTCTGTTTTGGTTTTAATAATAAGTTGGCCTCAAAAAAATTTTCTTTTTTGGCATTATCAAATTTCTTTTTTTCATATGAATCTTCTTTGGTTAAACTTGGATTTAGAACTAGAGAGTCTTGATTTATTTTTGTTTTCCATTTTTGGGTTACTAATCTAGCCCATGCAACCTGAGGTAAATTGTATTGATAATGACTTCGTAACCAGTTTTTCCATGGATTTACTTCGGAATTAAAAAAGGTTTTATCTTGCAATTCATAATGAAAGATTCCTTGTTCTTGAAAAAAATCCTTTATTTGATTCTTAACAAAAAGGGAGGTTATGCATATGTTATATTCAAGAACAGCCTTTAATTTAGAAAAGTTACTAACTTGAATTTGTGATAATTTGTAAAATACATATGCTTGTGATAAAGAGCATAGGTCAGAACTAATTTTGTTTTTATTGGATATGAAATTTTGGATAGTCGAAATAAAATAAATTGTATTTTTTTTTTTATTAATTTTTTCTACTTTTTCTTCATTCTTGTAAATATATTTATCAAGAATTGTTTTTGTTGATTCAAAAAAAAGTTGTGTAGTAATTCTTGGAATATTACTGATACCTAGAAAAATTGCTATAGACAGTTGTTCGCTGCAAAATTTTATAAAAAAAATGGATTTACGAATGAATCGGGTATTTTTTCTTTTGAATGTCTGCCAATTTTTTTTTGATGACTCCATTATTTTAGAATCATAACGCAGTTTGTTACAACTATTAGTTAGGTTTTCTTTTTCTTTTGAAATTTCTTCTATTTGATTTCTGATTGTCTTTATTCTATCAATCAAATTTTTTATTTTGTTTTCGCTGAGTGAAGAATTTCTCCACTCCATGGATTTATTTTGAACAGATAGTTCATAAATAATCTGATTACTCATTATTGAATCTTTTTTCGTTTCATTTAATTCAAATATTTCTCTCGGGCCAAATACTGGAATTTTATTTCGTTTTGAAAGGTTTTTTATTTTTACTTTTATAAAAAGAAAGTTTTTGAGAATCCAGTTTTTAATTGCTTTTGCGACTTTTAGGCAAATTGCTGCTCTTTCTTTGAAAATCCCTAAAACCAGAAAAGGCTTTGTTTTTAATTTTTTGATTCTTTTTTTTAATTCTTTAGAAATAGGTTGAAAAAAAGAAGGCTTTTTTTGGGCAGAACCAAAGGGTAGTTCGGTTCCCATTCCCCAAACTGTTAAAAAACAAAAATCATTTTTTTCTCCTTTGGCTTTTGTTTTTTTTAGTCGAGCCTTCTGAGATGATTGAAATTTAGATTTATGCCAAGGTTTAAGATAAAAAGGAAATAGGATTTTTATCTGAATACCATCCGTTAACCAGTTTCTTGGAAATTCTGTTTCGGATAGTTGAACCCCATTATAAGTGCATTTAATATGCATTTCACGTTTCCAATCCTTTAAATCCTCAGACCACTCGGGAATTTGAAATAATAACATACGGACGCTATTTTTCATTATTATCAATAAAGGTAATATAATATATTTTCTAAGAATAGATTGAGTTACTAAGAGAAAACCTCTTATTATTTGAGCAAAGAGGAAGCTATCCCAAGTTTCTGCAATTTCCATCCGTCTTGTTTCTTCTATTTTTGATTGCTCTTCTTCTTTTTTATCAATTTTTTTTTTTTTTTTTTTTTTCAACATAAAATTTCTAAGAATTTTTTTTTTTAGCCCCCATATATCAAACGAAAACAAAAAAAATTTATCTATTCTATCAAAAAAAAGGGGGGAATGTACTTTTGCTTGAAAAAATTCCCAAATAACAGTTTTACGCCTTTGGGAACGCATGGATCCTTTAATTATCTCTCGACGAAAATCAGATTGTTGTGAATAACGGATCAAAGCCATTTCATCTTGTTGATCAGAATTTTGATTATCAGTAAAAATCACAACAGGTTTTCCTTTTCTTGAACGAATTCCAGGCTCCATTGGTATATTATCTTCATTTTCACCTTCCAATTCTTCCAATTCACCTATTAATTTGTATGACCATCGAGGAACTTTTTTATGGATTTCCATGAAATCAATAAAATTTTTTCTATTTAGAGTTTGATCGTTGCTATCAGTTCTAACGACATTAAATAAAAATTTGAAAATTTTTATTTCTTCTTCTGAATGAATTTTTTCTTCTTGGGGTTCTGAAAAAAAATAAAGTTTTTTCTCTATTGACAAAGATTTTCTATTAAATTTTTCTATTGTTTGTTCAAATTTTTTATAATTAATCTTCAGAAGTATACCATGAATCTTGTTTATCCAAGATCCTCCTATATTATTTTTTATATAGGTTTTGGTTATGATTTGAAATGGAGGTAATTTTTTGATTCTTCCCCGAGAGATCCCATGCAAAGATGGATCATAAATTTTAGGTAAATATTCGTTTTTAGTTTCGTTATGACAAAATCGAGTCGTTTTTTCCAGTATATTTTCAACAGACCATCCCTTATCTAAAGCTTCAATTCGATTTAACAATTCTTTTTTTAAGTTTTCCTTTTTTTCTTCATTGATCAAACTCCAATAAGTGGAAACTTGGGTAGAGGCTTTTTTTTCTCTTGTAAATGAAGGTATCTTTTTTTGAATCATTTCAAAAAAAGTGGAAAGGTTGGGGGGATATGTAAAAGATATTCGTTCTTTTCCATCACTTTGGCATGTATAAAAAAAATATTGTGACATTTCATTTCTTACACTATGTTCAATTTGATCATTTTTTATATATCGATTTGGTCGATTCCATCTTTTATAA